CAGGACGTATCGACGGAAAAGAAATTGCGCGTGTTGAATGGATCAGAGAGGGTAGGGTTCCACTACAAACCATTCGCGCTAAAATTGATTATTGTTCCTATACAGTTCGAACAATCTATGGGGTATTAGGCATCAAAATTTGGATCTTTATAGAAGGGGAATAATAAACCTTTATTTCCCTTTGCATTCTATCCAGCGATGTAACAAAAAATGATAAATTAGTTTCTTCTTTTTCTTTTCTGTTCAATAAAAAAAATGAACAATAATAATTCTATTATAATTCTATAGGGTTTAATAAAAATTTAATTCATCTTTTGATAAAATTGCTATGCTTAGTGTGTGACTCGTTGGTTTTTTGAGGGTTAGTATAAAAAAACAGCCCCATAGTATAAAAATATAAACAAATAACTATAGAAGTAATAACCAACTCATCACTTCGTATTATCTGGATCCAAAGAACCAGTCAAGATATGATATATTGTTCATATTGTTGTAGCAACTGAAATCTTTTTTATTAAAAAATATGCTTCTAAGTTGTCAATCGAAATAAAAAAGAAAGGGTATGGATAATTGGAAGGATGAGAGAAAGAAAGAAAAAGGATATTGATGATATATAATTCCAATATGTAAGGTCTATGAGTCATCTCAGAAAAAATCTGCGTAATAAAGCACCAATACGGATTCATCATTAAATGGATCTGCTCGTCGAACAAAAAATAAAGAGCTTCGAGCCAATAAAGACTAAGAATATTGACTCAAGAACTAATAGCTCCGTTGTAAAATTCAGACCTAACCATTAAGTAAGAAGCGATGGGAACGATGGAACCTATGAATTCAAAAGATTTTAGTGAAAATGAATTCGAATGATTCATTGATCGGGATGGCGGAACCGGCCAGAGACCAATTCATCTATTCGGAAAAGTTATGAACTAATGATAGAACTGAAATAGAAATTGAAAGAGTAAATATTCGCCCGCGAAAACTTTATTTTCTTGGATTGCTAAAATTGGGTCAACCCAATACGATAAAGAGTAAAACAAAAGAAAGATTTGTTTTAACATTCTAAAAGATATAAATATAAGAAAAAAGAGTTATTTAATATATATTTAATATATTTAGATTTAGTTATCTATACAAACAAGATACACAAATGAATAATAGATTTGATCTAGATTAAATGAAATCAATGATTCAGTATATTACTTATTAAATACATGTATATCTTAATTCAAATTATATTCTATCTGAATTGAATTCAAAATCTTTAATTTGAATTGATTTTATTCGCGAGGAGCTGGATGAGAAGAAACTCTCACGTCCGGTTCTGTAGTAGAGATGGAATTCAAAACAAACCATCAACTATAACCCCAAAAGAACCAGATTCCGTAAACAACATAGAGGAAGAATGAAGGGAATATCTTATCGAGGTAATACTATTTGTTTTGGTAAATACGCTCTTCAGGCACTTGAACCCGCTTGGATCACATCTAGACAAATAGAAGCAGGTCGACGAGCAATGACACGAAATGCACGTCGCGGTGGAAAAATATGGGTCCGTATATTTCCAGATAAACCAGTTACAGTAAGGCCCGCAGAAACACGTATGGGTTCAGGTAAAGGCTCTCCCGAATATTGGGTAGCTGTTGTTAAACCAGGTCGAATCCTTTATGAAATGGGTGGAGTAACAGAAAATATAGCCCGAAGGGCTATTTCAATAGCAGCGTCCAAAATGCCTATACGAGCTCAATTCATCATTTCGGGATAAAAAAGAAATAGGCCTTAAAAATAGCGGGTGCAGGTTTCTTTTTTTGAACAAATAATATTTCTTTTTTTCTTCGACCTTTGTATTGTAAAAAACAGAAAAAAAAAAAAAAATGATATGATTCAACCTCAGACCCATTTGAATGTAGCAGATAACAGCGGGGCTCGAGAATTGATGTGTATTCGAATCATAGGAGCTAGCAATCGTCGATATGCTCATATTGGTGACGTTATTGTTGCTGTGATCAAAGACGCAGTTCCAAACATGCCTCTAGAAAGATCAGAAGTGGTCAGAGCTGTAATTGTCCGTACTTGTAAAGAACTTAAACGTGACAACGGTATGATAATACGATATGATGACAATGCTGCAGTTGTGATTGATCAAGAAGGAAATCCAAAAGGAACTCGCGTTTTTGGTGCGATTGCCCGAGAATTGAGACAGTTCAATTTTACTAAAATAGTTTCATTAGCTCCCGAGGTATTATAAAATGAGACTACGATATGGTTATAGGTTATAGTAGGGTATTTAAAAGAAATAGATTAAGATTAATTTAGTAGATTTTGTCTCACGTATATACCTTTCAAAATTCATATTAATATTCATAAACAAATACGTAAAAAAAAAAAAAGAAAAAAAAAAAAAAAAAAAAAAAAAAAAAAAAAGAAAAACATGTTGATTATATCCAAATTTGGAGGCACCAATCATTTTAATTAATCATGAGTAGTGATACTATTGCTGACATAATAACCTCTATACGAAATGCCGATATGTATAGAAAAAGCGTGGTTCGAGTAGCATCTACTAATATCAGCCAAAGTATTGTTAAAATACTTTTACGAGAGGGTTTTATCGAAAACGTGAGAAAACATCGAGAAAACAACAAAGATTTTTTGGTTTTAACCCTACGACATAGAAGGAATAGGAAAAGGACTTATCGAAATCTTTTAAATTTAAAACGGATCAGTCGGCCGGGTCTACGAATCTATTCTAACTATCAAAGAATTCCTAGAATTTTAGGCGGGATGGGAGTTGTAATTCTTTCTACCTCTCGGGGTATAATGACAGACCGGGAGGCTCGACTAGAAAGAATAGGCGGAGAAATTTTGTGTTATATATGGTAATTTTTCTAATATCCGAATTGAATAGGAAACTTCTTTTTTGTGAAAAAGAAAAGAGAAGGAGTGGGTTGTCTAATAGGGTTCTTCCTCCACTAGTTGATACTTCAAGGAGGTTTGACCTGGAATGAAAGAACAAAAATGGATTCATGAAGGTTTAATTACTGAATCGCTTCCCAATGGCATGTTCCGGGTTCGTTTAGATAATGAAGATATGATTCTAGGTTATGTTTCAGGAAAGATCCGACGTAGTTTTATACGAATATTGCCAGGAGATAGAGTCAAAATTGAAGTAAGTCGTTATGATTCAACCAGAGGTCGTATAATTTATCGACTCCGCAACAAAGATTCGAAAGATTAGGTTTTTTTCAACTTCACTATTTCTTTTTCTTTCGCAGGAATACGATTCAAAATCGAAAATTACAATAAACTTATTTTCTTCCAAGAAAAGGATTCAAAATTAAAGTAAGGAGTGGCAAATATGAAAATAAGAGCTTCTGTTCGTAAAATTTGTGAAAAATGTCGACTAATCCGTCGTCGGGGACGAATTATAGTAATTTGTTCCAACCCAAGACATAAACAAAGACAAGGATAATAAGACTCGTTAAAGACCCAATATACAAATAAGAAGGGGGATCTTTTTTGACATGAAATGGATATATCCATATATCTCTGACTCAAATTTATGAGATGATAAAATATGGCAAAAGCTATACCGAAAAAGGGTTCACGTGGACGTATTAGTTCGCGTAAGAGTATACGTAAAATACCAAAGGGGGTTATTCATATTCAAGCAAGTTTCAATAATACCATTGTGACTGTTACAGATGTACGAGGGCGAGTGGTTTCTTGGTCCTCTGCCGGTACTTGTGGCTTCCAAGGTACAAGAAGAGGGACGCCGTTTGCTGCTCAAACCGCAGCGGCAAATGCTATTCGTGCAGTAGTAGATCAAGGTATGCAACGAGCAGAAGTCATGATTAAAGGTCCCGGTCTTGGAAGAGACGCAGCATTACGAGCTATTCGCAGAAGTGGTATACTATTAACTTTCGTACGGGATGTAACCCCTATGCCACATAATGGCTGTAGACCCCCGAAAAAAAGACGTGTGTAGAAATCAAAATTGAAGATATTTCAATAGCAAGAGAAACAAGAGAGCAAGAGAAACAAGAGAAATAAATGATTCAATGATCAGATCAAATAATATTATTATGGTTCGAGAGAAAATAACAGTATCTACTCGGACACTACAGTGGAAGTGTGTTGAATCAGCAGCAGACAGTAAGCGTCTTTTGTATGGGCGCTTTATTCTGTCTCCGCTTATGAAAGGTCAAGCAGACACAATAGGCATTGCGATGCGAAGAGCTTTGCTTGGAGAAATCGAAGGAACATGTATCACACGCGCAAAATCTGAGAAAATCTCACACGAATATGCTACCATAATGGGTATTCAAGAATCAGTACATGAAATTTTAATGAATTTGAAAGAAATCGTATTGAGAAGTAATCTCTATGGAACTTGTGAGGCGTCTATTTGTGTCAGGGGCCCTGGATATGTAACTGCTCAAGATATCATCTTACCGCCTTATGTAGAAATCGTCGATAATACACAGCATATAGCTAGCTTGACGGAACCCATTGAGTTGGTTATTGGATTACAAATAGAGAAGAATCGTGGATATCTTATAAAAGCGCCAAATACCTTTCAAGATGGAAGTTATCCTATAGATCCTGTATTCATGCCTGTTCGAAATGCGAATCATAGTATTCATTCTTATGAAAATGGTAACAAAGAGATACTATTTCTCGAAATATGGACAAATGGAAGTTTAACTCCTAAAGAAGCACTTCACGAAGCCTCCCGGAATTTGATTGATTTATTGATTCCCTTTTTACATACCAAAGAAGAAAATTTAAGTTTAGAGGACAATCAACACATAGTTCCTTTACCCCCTTTTACCTTTTATGATAAATTGGCTAAACTAACAAAAAATAAAAAAAAAATGGCGTTGAAATCGATTTTTATTGACCAATCAGAATTGCCTCCCAGAATCTATAATTGCCTCAAAAGGTCCAACATATATACATTATTGGACCTTTTGAATAACAGTCAAGAAGATCTTATG